AGAGTTACCGATTTCTTTCCACTACTAATACTAATGGAGTGTCTACTTACCAGGTCTTGAATTCGATTGGATAGTCAAACGGAAAATCGAATTAATATTTATGGAAGGAGCAGAAAATACTTTGTATACAGAGTATACAGACTCATGAGAGTCTCTGAGTGCACGGGCATTCAATCAATATTAGATTGGATGCATAAAGGAGAATGGGTCTTATTATTACTACATATTAGTAACATTCCCTTTGATACTTGCAAAGAAAAGTGTGACTGCGTATTTTGTTTAATGTACTAGAAATCATATAAGAACTTGTTATACCTTGTTATACGTGGATTTATAGGAGTCTTTCATCAAGGGTCTTGGGTCATAATCCCTTTTTGACTCTGCACCAGTGATTCCACTATTATTAGTAAACAATAATGGAATAATTCCTTCATATTCATAGAGATAGGGGACATAATTCACATGGATATAGTAAGTCTCGCTTGGGCTGCTTTAATGGTAGTTTTTACATTTTCCCTTTCACTCGTAGTATGGGGAAGAAGTGGACTCTAGAGATACTACTAATTGAGTTGGGGAATAAAATTTGATCACTTTTTTTATAGATTTTTTCTAGATCGTTCTGCAAAGCCCTTTCAATTATTTAATTAATTATTTATTAATTATTAAATTGAATTATTGAATATATTGAATTAATAATTAACTTAATCTTAATATTGAATTCATTAATTTAATTCAATTTTGAAATCCGAAGAAGTAATTGATTGAGCGGTTGACAGATGATCCAAGGAGTTCTATGGTAACTTCTTCGAAATCGAAATGCTAAAAAAAAAAAGATTACTTTATTTTCATTTTCTTTTATTAACTTGATTTTATTTTAGTAATATATGCCCAATATTGTTTTTCCTTCATTGCTTTGATTCTTGTTTAATGGATACCGGAATTCATATTGAAAATAATAATAATAATAAATCTAGAAATTAGAAAATTGTAAGAGTTCCCTTTTGATTATTTCAGATTGATTGGAATCAACAAAAAGAAAATAGATAAAGCAAAGAAATCGAATTGAGATACTATGTACATTCCATATATTTAATTGATATTAAGATGTATGAAGATACATATACATATTGTAGATTGATCTCTATTCAGTTTGTATCTTTCTACAGTACAATAATCAAAATAGATAGTATGGTCGAAAGATTCATATATGAATCTTTCGACCATACTTATCGAATCTCATAGGCTACTGCTGATTCTAGTCCCTTCATTTCATTTAAGACGTGAAATTGGAATCTTGTTTCTTAAATCATTGATAAGAACTAAGAAGTCAAGTTTCATTCAAATTAATCACCTTGACTGACAGTTTTTACGTATATTATAAGTAAAAAAGCAGTAGGAACTAGAATGAACAGTGCAGTAGCAATAAATGCGAGAATATTTACTTCCATAATCTCATCGTTTCGTTTTTTTTTTACTTCGCAATAACTCGGGATTTAATCCCATAGAGATGATAAACCTTTCGCTTGTAAATTCAATGGGATGAATTCCATTTCGATGATATCGAATCGGATCAATATCATGAATAACAATATCTGAGCTATCAAGTCGATTCAGCGTCGAGAATTGAATAGTATAACATAGGTAGATCTTTTATCCACACACCGAATACAAACTTTGATTCTGATTCCGGATTCAATCAAAAGAATTCCTTTAGTTTATACTTTAACTACTTTATTTTTATTTATCATTCTTTGCCATTCTGTCTGTTCTATAATCTACCGCTTCCACGTCCATTATTTCTATTTACAAATGGTTTACAAATAAACCCAAACAAAGAATAGAAACGAAATCGAAAAGAGTTAAGTTCGAAACTCCTTTTTTTTTAATGATCTAATTTTCTTGAAAAACAAAAAAACAAAGAAAAAAGAAGTATGATAAAGACGAGTCCCAGTATAATAAAAAATCGAATATTCCGTGAAATTGTTTTAAATTCAAACTAGTAATTTAAGTTACACAAAATGGAAACCAGAAAAGAAGATATTTTGACTCTGAAAAGTATTTTATCAAAGTAACTATTTTAAATTCATTTTGTATCGTACAAGAAATGAATTCCATTTGTGGATATGCTTCCGGGAACGATATAACGATATGGTGTACTCGATTCTATTACATACACGGTATTACATACACGGATCGAGAGCAGTCAAAAAAAAACCAGACCCAATCCGGTATCTCTTTGAATCCTGAATATAATGCTACCACTACCAATAATTGTACCAATTCACACATGTCTCTTTCTCATTAACCGGTACCGGTTAATGAGAAATGCGAAACGAAAAAGAAAAAAAAAAGAAGGATACCGTTGGGAATGAAATTATACCATTTGTACCCAGTTTAACAGAAAAAGGAGAGATCTATTGATGTATTTTTTTTATTGGTTATTGGATTTGGATCCGTCGGGACTGACGGGGCTCGAACCCGCAGCTTCCGCCTTGACAGG